AACATTGTTTGATTCCAAATTCAGAGCAATGCCTATTGTACCCTCTTCAAATTCTACTAATTCCCCTGCCATTACTTCATCAAGACCATGAATACGAGCAATGCCATCGCCTACTTGAAGTACGGTGCCGGTATTCACAATCGTGACTTCTCGATTATATTGTTCAATACGTTCACGGATAATATTACTAATTTCGTCGGCTCGAATGGTTACCATTAGTGTCTCTTAATTCTTTTTCGGAAACAAAGGGAGAAAAAAAAAAAAAAATAATGCCTACAGTAAAAGGGCTAATCAGTTATTTCTTTCATGGCCCCGAGCATGCCAATATTAGCACTGATGGTGCGTAAATGTAACTCGCTGTTCGAACAACTATTCAGAGTTCCTAGAGCTCCTTGTAAGGCTTGTTGGAAAACTCGCTGTCGGACCTGATTAATTGCTCTTTGTTGTTCAAAATGAATGGTTTCATTTTTGTAATTTTCTAATCGTTCCAAATTCTCATAAGTGGCATTAATCAAATTCTGTTTTTCTCGTTCTATCTCAGAGTATCCATTCACTCGAAACTCATCTGCTTCCATTTCCACTTTCCGTAAGCGAGCCCGGGCTTTTTCGAGCTGCTCAATAGCTCCTCCGCGTAGTTCTTCTGAATTTCGAATAGTACTCAGAATCCTCTGTTTTCGATTATCTAATAAATCACTTAATGAAAGTAGATTATTTTCCCATTCATTTCACAACTTCACTTCCATGATCTCTTCCCGAACCAAACATGAATCTTTCGATTCATTTGGCTCTCACGCTCAGTTACTTATGTTATGAGCATTCCCATATCTTTTAATGTAATGAGCTTACCCTCTCTTCTCTGTTCGTATTCCAAGATATGGAAACTGATACAAGACCAGAATATTCAGAGGACTCTTCCGACCAGACAAAAAAAATCTGTAATTGTCAGCAAAGTTGTTTTTTTTTCTTCAAATCCAAAAAATTCTTCTTATTTTATACATAGGTCGTCGATTCAGCATTGGATAAAAAAAGGGCGAGACACCCATTTTTCCAGTAAATGGTTCAAATCATTTTATCGATATGAGTGTTCTATATCGGATAAATTGCCAACTATTCATTTTGAAACCATCTCCGTACTAACGTAGTGGTAGAAAGAGTACCATGTTGTGCCTGGACTTCAGGCGGTTTAGCTTTAACCATGTTAATGGTCCCACATTATTGGTTGATAGAGAATCAAAGTTGATTTACCAATGAGTCACGAAATGCTATGGTTCTTACATATGATTTCTTAATTTATTCAGAAGTAATTCGTCGAGATCGTGCACCTTTCTTCCCTATTTATAAATAAAAAAAAAAGAAAGTGCAGCCGGTTGGATCCAGCCTATTCTTGAAATACACAACTCGCACACACTCCCTTTCCAAAAAAGATCAATACACCAAGCACTACACTTAGATTTATTAGATTTGTTGCTAAAATATCGGTATTCAACCCGAAACTCCCGGCGGATGGCCAGTAACCCAAGGAAACGAAAGAATCGGTTACATTTTTCATATGCTCTCCTCTTATAGATAGGACTAACAAAATCGAACAGAGTTCTTTTTGTATCACTTCGTCCCGTTTTTTTATTATTGATTTCTTTTTTTTATTAATTGACTTATTTTAAATATGAATATATTCATTTCATTTGAAATCATTTTCAAATTTCAAAAATGGATTCTTTATTATTATTTTATTTCAATTGAAGTTCCCAATAAGATACTTATTAGGTCCCCGGTTTCATGTCAATTGCGAAATACCTGCAACGCTTCCTAAAAGTCAAAAGGGGTTTCCATTAAATTAAGGACGGGAAGTGAGAAAGCGAGTGGATCTACTAATTCCTCATCCTCAAATCAGACCTTCCCCGGAGTATTGTCTCAACGAAGAAGTGGAGTGAAGTTTTGATATAATTCGAAGAAGCAAGCGGTAAGTCGACAGCAATAAAATAAGAAAAGAAGTACGTATTTTCACGTTTATAGAATAGGATTAAACAAAAGGATTCGCAAATAAAAGCGCTAATGCCACGACCAGTCCGTAAATTGTTAAAGCTTCCATAAAAGCCAGACTAAGCAATAAAGTACCTCGTATTTTACCCTCTGCTTCTGGTTGTCTCGCGATACCTTCTACGGCTTGGCCCGCAGCAGTACCTTGACCAACTCCAGGTCCAATAGAAGCAAGCCCTACGGCCAATCCAGCAGCAATAACGGAAGCGGCAGAAATCAGTGGATTCATGGTAAGTTCCTCGCACCAAAATAAAGAAATGGTTAATGATACAATCAACCAATGAATTATTACTTATTATTCCATCACTAAGATCCACCCGGTCAAAGTAACTAAGAACTCCGAATTGAAGTGATAATATACTGAATCATCAGAACTACTTCGATATCTCGTTTTTAGTTCCTATCCATGGAGTCTTTGGAAATCCATACGGTTCTAGTTCTTCCATTTCTTTGTTCCGAACCA